TGTTCATGTGCCTTTATCTTTGGAGGCTCAAGCAGAAGCTCGTTTACTTATGTTTTCTCATACGAACCTCTTGTCTCCGGCTATTGGGGATCCCATTTCCGTACCAACTCAAGATATGCTTATTGGGCTTTACGTATTAACGAGCGGGAATCGTCGAGGTATTTGTGCAAATAGGTATAATCCGTGTAATCGCAGAAATTCTAAAAATGAAAGAATTCACGAAAATAACTATAAGTATACGAAAAAAAAAGAACCTTTTTTTTGTAATTCCTATGATGCAATTGGAGCTTATCGACAGAAAAGAATCAATTTCGACAGTCCTTTGTGGCTCCGATGGCGACTAGATCAACGCGTTATTTCGTCAAGAGAAGCTCCTATCGAAGTTCACTACGAATCTTTAGGTACCTATCATGATATTTATGGGCATTATCTAGTAGTCAGAAGTATAAAAAAACAAATTCGTTGTATATACATTCGAACCACTGTTGGTCATATTTCTTTTTATCGAGAAATCGAAGAAGCTATACAAGGATTTTACCGGGCCCATTCATATGGTATCTAGGCTAAGTAAATTTCGGATACCGGTGTGAATTCAGGTCTTCCCAGTTGGTTCAACTATGATCTTAGTTTCTAAATTTCTACGCGAATCAAGCTAAAGAAAAGGAAGTTTTCCAATCATTGACTCAAACCCATTGTCGAACCCCACTGAACGGAATATGGAGGTACTTATGGCAGAACGGGCCAATCTAGTCTTTCACAATAAAGTGATAGGTGGAACTGCCATTAAACGACTTATTAGCAGATTAATAGATCACTTCGGGATGGCATATACATCACACATCCTGGATCAAGTAAAGACTCTGGGGTTCCATCAAGCTACTGCTACATCCATTTCATTAGGAATTGATGATCTTTTAACAATCCCTTCTAAGGGATGGCTAGTCAAAGATGCTGAACAACAAAGTTTGATTTTGGAAAAACATCATCATTATGGGAATGTACATGCGGTAGAAAAATTACGGCAATCCATTGAGATATGGTATGCTACAAGTGAATATTTGCGACAAGAAATGAATCCAAATTTCAGAATGACTGACCCTTTTAATCCAGTCCATATAATGTCTTTTTCGGGAGCTAGGGGAAATGCATCTCAAGTACACCAATTAGTAGGTATGAGAGGGTTAATGTCGGATCCACAAGGACAAATGATTGATTTACCCATTCAAAGTAATTTACGCGAAGGACTGTCTTTAACAGAATATATCATTTCTTGCTACGGAGCCCGTAAAGGGGTTGTGGATACTGCTGTACGAACATCGGATGCTGGATATCTTACACGCAGACTTGTTGAAGTGGTTCAACACATTGTTGTACGTCGAACCGATTGCGGTACCATTCGAGGGATTTCGGTGACTACCCGGAATGGAATGATGCCGGAAAGAATTTTGATCCAAACATTAATTGGTCGTGTATTAGCAGACGATATATATATAGGTTCACGATGCATTGCCATTAGAAATCAAGATATTGGGATTGGGCTTCTCAATCGATTCATAACCTTTCAAACACAACCAATATCTATTCGAACGCCCTTTACTTGTAGGAATACATCTTGGATCTGCCGATTATGTTATGGCCGGAGTCCTACTCATGGCGACCTGGTGGAATTAGGAGAAGCTGTAGGTATTATCGCGGGCCAATCTATTGGAGAACCGGGCACTCAACTAACATTAAGAACTTTTCATACCGGCGGAGTATTCACAGGAGGTACTGCAGAACATGTGCGGGCCCCTTCTAATGGAAAAATAAAATTCAATGAAGATTTGGTTCATCCTACGCGTACACGTCATGGGCATCCCGCTTTTTTATGTTATATAGACTTGTATGTAACTATTGAAAGTGACGATATTATACATAACGTGACTATTCCACCCAAAAGTTTTCTATTAGCTCAAAATGATCAATATGTAGAATCAGAACAAGTGATTGCTGAGATTCGCGCGGGAACATACACTTTGAATTTCAAAGAAAGGGTTCGAAAACATATTTATTCTGACTCCGAGGGAGAAATGCATTGGAGTACCGATGTGTACCATGCATCCGAATTTACATATAGTAATGTACATATCTTACCAAAAACAAGTCATTTATGGATATTATCGGGAAGGTCGTGCGGGTCCAGTGCAGTCTCTTTTTCACTCCGCAAGGATCAAGATCAAATGAACATTCATTCTCTTTCTACCGGAGAAAGATATATTTCAAACCTTTTAGTAAGGAATGATCAAGTAAAGTATAAATTCTTTAATTTCAATCCTTCTGGTAAAAAAGAAATAGGGATTCCGGATTATTCAGGATTTAATCAAATCATATGTACGGATCATTGTCATTTTATACATCCTGCTATTTTCCACGATTCTTCGGATTTATTGGCAAAGAGGCGAAGAAATAGATTCATCATTCCATTTCCATTCCAATCGATTCAAGAACGAGACAACGAACTAATGTGCCCTTCCGGTATCGCGATTGAAATACCTATCGATGGTATTTTTCGTAGAAATAGTATTTTTGCTTATTTCGATGATCCTCAACACAGAACGCAGAGTTCGGGAATTCCTAAATATAGGACTATAGGAATTCATTCCATTTTAAAAAAAGAGGATTTAATTGAGTGTCGAGGCGTCAAAGAATTTAAGTCAAAATACCAAATCAAAGTAGATCGATTGTTTTTCATTCCCGAGGAAGTGCATATTTTACCTGAACCTTCTTACATAATGGTACGAAACAATAGTATCGTTGGAGTAGATACACCAATCACTTTAAATATAAGAAGTCGAGTAGGTGGATTAGTCCGAGTGGAGAAGAAAAAAAAACGGATTGAATTAAAAATATTTTCTGGCAATATGTTCTTTCCTCGAGAGATGGATAAGATATCCCGACACAGTGGCATCTTGATACCACCCGGAGCGTTAAAAAAAAAAATTAAAAATTGGACCTATGTCCAATGGATCCCAACTACCAAGAAAAAGTATTTTGTTTTTGTTCGACCCGTAATTCTATATGAAATAGCGGACGGTATCAATTTCGTAAAACTTTTCCCCGGGGATCTGTTCCAGGAAGGGGATAATCTGGAACTGAAAGTTCTTAATTATATTCTTTATGGAAACGGACAATCAATTCGGGGAATTTCTGACACAAGCATTCAATTAGTTCGGACTTGTTTAGTCTTGAATTGGGATCAAGACAAAAAAAGTTCTTCTATAGAGGAGGCTCTCACTTCGTTTGTTGAAGTAAGTACAAATAGTTTGATTAGAGATTTCCTAAGAATTGACTTAGGAAAATCCCATACTTGGGATATCAGAAAAAGGAATGATCCGTCCGGTTCAGGATTGATTTCGGATAATGAGTCAGATCGGACCAATATCAATCCATTTTATTCTAGTTATTCCAAGGAAAAATTTCAACAATCACTTAGCCAAAAGCACGGAACTATTCGTATGTTGTTGAATAGAAATAAGAAATGCCGATCTTTGATAATTTTGTCATCAGCTAATTGTTTTCAAATGGGATCATTCAACGATGTAAAATATCACAATGGGCTAAAAAAGGGAATTCATGAAATTAAAAGAGATCCTTTAATTCCAATTAAGAATTCGTTAGGCCCTTTAGGAATAGCCCGTCAAGTTGCAAATTTGGAGTTATCGAGATCTGATTATGAGTTATTAAACAATAAAAGGAATCCAAATTTGCAACTTGACAAAGTAAAGGAAACTTTTCAAGTATTGAAATATTATTTAATCGACGAAAACGAGAGAATTTATAAGCCCGATCTATGCGGTAACATCATTTTAAATCCATTCCGTTTGAATTGGCATTTTTTTCATCCTAATTATTGTGAAAAAACATTTACAATAATTAGCCTTGGGCAATTTCTTTGTGAAAATTTATGGATAGCTCAAACGAAAAATGGACCACACCTAAAATCGGGTCAAGTTCTAACTGTTCAAATTGATTCTGTAGTAATAAGATCGGCTAACCCTTATTTGGCGACTCCAGGAGCAACTGTTCATGGCCATTATGGGGAAATCCTTTATGAAGGAGATATATTAGTGACATTTATCTATGAAAAATCGAGATCGGGTGATATAACACATGGTCTTCCAAAAGTGGAACAGGTATTAGAAGTGCGTTCGATTGATTCAATATCGATGAACCTAGGAAAGAAAGTTGCCACTTGGAACGAGCGTATAACAAGAATTCTCGGCATTCCCTGGGGATTCTTGATTGGTGCTGAACTAACTATCGTGCAAAGTCGTATTTCTTTGGTTAATAAAATCCAAAAGGTTTATCGATCCCAGGGAGTCCACATCCATAATAGACATATAGAAATTATTGTGCGTCAAATAACATCAAAAGTCTTGGTTTCAGAAGATGGAATGTCTAATGTTTTTTCACCCGGTGAACTAATTGGATTGTTGCGAGCTGAACGAACGGGGCGTGCCTTGAAAGAAGCGATTTGTTACCGAGCTATATTATTGGGAATAACAAAAACATCTCTGAATACTCAAAGTTTTATATCCGAAGCGAGTTTTCAAGAAACTGCTCGAGTTTTAGCAAAAGCCGCTCTCCGGGGTCGTATCGATTGGCTGAAAGGTCTGAAAGAGAACGTTGTTTTAGGGGGAATGATACCCGTTGGTACCGGATTCAAAAGAATAATACGCCGTTCGGGGCAACATAACAAGATTACCTTGGAAACAAAAAAAAATAATGCATTCGAGGGAGAAATGAGAAATATTTTGTTCCACCACAGAGAAGTTTTTGATTTTTTCATTTCAAAAAATTGATGCAATACATCAGAGCAATCATTTCTAGGAGCGGATTCATCTCTTTAATTTAAATGCAGTCATTTGATTTGGTAATAAAAGATAATAAAGAAAATAATAATAAAAAAAAAAGAGGAATGGCCTGATCATGTATCAACGGCCAATCTTCGGTAGAAGAGAAGGTTCCGTCGGAACAATTATTTATTTTTCTATTTCAAGATACCTGGTCTCTTTTTTTTTTTTTTTTATTTTTTTTTTTTTCAAAAAAAAAATTGTGGGGCTAAATGACAAAAAGATATTGGAACATAACTTTGGAAGAGATGATGGAAGCAGGAGTTCATTTTGGCCATGGTACTCGGAAATGGAATCCGAGAATGGCACCTTATATATCTGCAAAGCGTAAGGGTATTCATATTACAAATCTTACTAGAACTGCTCGTTTTTTATCAGAAGCTTGTGATTTAGTTTTTGATGCAGCAAGTAGAGGAAAACAATTGTTAATTGTTGGTACTAAAAATAAAGCAGCTGATTCAGTAGCGCGGGCTGCAATAAGAGCTCGGTGTCATTATGTTAGTAAAAAATGGCTTGGCGGTATGTTAACGAATTGGTATACTACAGAAACGAGACTTCATAAGTTAAGAGACTTGAGAACGGAACAAAAGACGGGGAGACTCAACTGTCTTCAAAAAAGAGAGGCCGCTATGTTGAAGAGACAATTATCTCATTTGGAAACATATCTGGGCGGTATTAAATATATGACAGGGTTACCCGATATTGTAATAATCGTTGATCAGCAAGAAGAATATACGGCTCTTCAAGAATGTATCACTTTGGGAATTCCAACGATTTGTTTAATCGATACAAATTGTGACCCGGATCTCGCAGATATTTCGATTCCAGCTAATGATGATGCTATAGCTTCAATCCGATTAATTCTTAACAAATTAGTATTTGCAATTTGTGAGGGTCGTTCTAGCTATATACGAAATTCTTGATTAATAATAAGATAAAATAATAAGATAAAAAAAATGTTGGGTTGGGGGAATTCAGAATTCATAAGATTTATGGAATCGGTTACTATACTATTACTAAATTGTGCAAAAAATAAAAAGATAAAAAATAACCGGAAATATTATGTGATTAGTCGGTATTCAAAAAAGAAAAGTTAAGTAGACAAGTCAAAAAGGAGATAGTTGAATCAAAATAATTCCTTTATCAAGTTTTCTATTTCTTTTAGAGGTCAGAGCAATATGAATGTTCTATTATGTTCCATCAACACATTAAAAAGATTATACGATATATCTGCTGTGGAAGTAGGTCAACATTTCTATTGGCAAATAGGGGGTTTCCAAGTACATGCCCAAGTACTTATTACTTCTTGGGTTGTAATTGCTATCTTATTAGTTTCAGCCATTCTAGTTGTTCGAAATCCGCAAACCATCCCCACTTTCGGTCAGAATTTCTTTGAATATGTCCTTGAATTCATTCGAGACGTGAGCAAAACTCAGATTGGAGAAGAATATGGTCCGTGGGTTCCCTTTATTGGAACTATGTTTCTATTTATTTTTGTTTCTAATTGGTCAGGGGCTCTTTTGCCTTGGAAAATCATACAGTTACCTCATGGGGAGTTAGCTGCACCCACAAATGATATAAATACTACCGTTGCATTAGCTTTACTTACGTCAGTAGCATATTTCTATGCGGGGCTTTCAAAAAAAGGATTAGCTTATTTTGGTAAATACATCCAACCAACTCCAATCCTTTTACCGATTAACATCTTAGAAGATTTCACAAAACCCTTATCGCTTAGTTTTCGACTTTTCGGAAATATATTAGCTGATGAATTAGTAGTTGTTGTTCTTGTTTCTTTAGTCCCTTTAGTAGTTCCTATACCTGTCATGTTCCTTGGATTATTTACAAGTGGTATTCAAGCTCTTATTTTTGCTACTTTAGCTGCAGCTTATATAGGTGAATCCATGGAAGGCCATCATTGACTAGTTTTCCAAATAATCCCCTTTTACGATTCAGTGTATAAAAGTATAAAATATAAAAGATTACCGGGTAATTCTAAAAAAAAAATTCTTTGTTTGACCAATTTCAATTTCCCTCCAATGAATATTTTTTTTGTTCATTCAATTATAACTATAACATGTTAAATATTTTTTATTAGATTAAGATATATTTAAGGATATTTTTTAGTCTATTAGATATTCGGAGCTATAATTTTGTATGATATCTACGGTTTATGACGTGTGATTAAAAAAAATATGTTTTATAGAACTAGAACAGATTTCCGTTTGTTTCATTCCATTCATTCACATTCAAATCAACGATTAACCAAAAGAGAATTTTCGTAAATAATAATAATGAGATTTAGATTATTAAAATTCTGATATTTCTATGCAATAATTCGGTCTAATGAATTGATTTCGATTGATTATATCCATATCGGAGATAATAATCAAAAAAAGGGAAGGGGGACTTTCTTTTCAAAAAAAAAAGTGAGATAAAAAAAAAAATAGAGTAGGAGTGAAGGGCGTCGAACTAGGTGTATATAATCTAATCGCTAAAAGAAAAGACAACTTGTTCGTTTTTGGAGGTTTCAAAGCCAAGGGTGATTCTCAAATCCGATATTGAACCCAAGATACGAATAATTGGTTTACGGTATGGAAGAAACACG